AGAATAGGAAGGCAAGTCTGTAACGGAAGCAAGCTCGCTAGCAAGTCATTGCGGATCCTCTTGCAATTTCATTGCCTTTATCTGATTGGCAACCTAGTCGATGCCATAGATAAAATATGCTTTATTCCCTCCTAAAGCTTTCCTTCCCCATAATATGTGCAATAAGTTCCAGTCGTAAGGTGGCAAAAAGTATGTTTTCAAGGGTAGCGGGTAAGCAGGACTAGGTCTGATCTCGGATCTTGCCGGGTTAAGCACGCGGCCCTTTGCTATCAAAAAGAAGGAAAAGCGGGATACGGTATTACTAGTGCTAACTGGAACGGAATGGCCTGCTTCTCAAAGCCCTTATTCAATAGAAAGGATTCCTTCGCCTTCTCCAGGATTTGACCCTTCGCTTTCCACTGAGCTGAGGTAATCCCGGAAGCCCCTCTGCTTGCAGTGGCAGTTGCCAGCGAGTAAGACAGTGAAAGCTATGGCTAGGGATTTTCTGCTTGACAAGGAGAGGAATCGTTTTGGACTTTAGCTTCTCCCTGGTATAGAATACAATACGATTACTTTACCCAGTTCGCTTCTCTTTCTTTAGAAGCAGTATAACCATCTAGTAATAAAGCGGGATTTTATCCATTGGAGGATAAAGTTAGCTAGTTCAAGCAAGGGCAAAAGCAACTACAATTGAAACTGACTCTCTAGGGGCAGGGACTACCGTTAGCGGGACTGCTACGGCAATAACAAGGAAGGACTAGTCGAGATGAAGGGACACTTTCATTGTCTAGAAAGGGATAAACTCCAACGACTGACTCTGGCTATAGGGATGTGAAATAATTCCCTGGGAGAAATCCTCCCACTGCTATTGTAGGGGCTTAACCTTTTTCGATGGCAGAAGCATTGGATGCCCTTTTTTCTCCAACACTAGATGCGCTTGATCTAGCCCTCCCTTGGAACTAGATCCCTAGCTTGGAAAATAAATCTATAACTGGCTTACTTGCGGACTTAGCAATGGCCATTAGGAGCACTTTTACAAATATTGATATGGGGAATGCCACTACTTCCACTACTGCTTCAATGGGAATAGCAGAAAAATGGAATTAAGAAACTCATACTTCCGGAAGAAAAGCTATATCCCTCCTAAGGGATATCTTATCGTGAGCCCTAGAATCAGTTTGCCTAAAATTGATGGAACAGGCTCGGCTGGATCAAAGCACTTTTTTCTGACACTCGCAACTAACTACTCCCCTGTACATATAGGGAAGACCACTACTGAGACTGGAACTCAAAGGCCTCCAACGGTAACTTCAACTCCAGGTAAGGCAGAAGCACTTTTAGGGCTTAGGACGATAAAGACATCTTTGACACTAGCTTTTGACCTAGAACCAGCTGACTTAACAGATGGATTGGCCTTGCCTACTTCAATGCAAATGCCCGGTAAACATGTAGAAAAGACAGTTGAGAAGGCCTTTAGGGGCGCTGTATTCATCCAACTAGAAATCTCGTAAGAGAAATAAGATGTTAATGTAGGTCGGATCCTAGCGTCGATAAATGCTATCCGACTTGAATGATCGAATCGATTCCACTTTTCACTTTGTCGAGATTGGCTTGGTCTTCAGTGTACCGCACCGAGACGTTGACGGATTGGCTCGGTCTGGGAGCTCTTCGATGATAGATTCTACTCTAGTTTTCAAATGATGCAATAGTTCTTTTTACGGCGAACCGACCGGTAACGCTCTATGTGTGAACAGGGGGATTCCATTCTAAACCCATCGTATGGTTGAACGAAGAACACACCTGCGATATTCATCCCCGTTCCGAATGATCTGGAATTCCTTTCAAATTCCGACTGTTTGCAGCATGCGAATGCTTCCCACTTTTGATCAGGTGCCCGCATTTTCCGCGCTTGAAAAAAAGAACCTGGGACGTATTTCCGGGCGCGGCCTTCGTTTCACTCCCTTTAGCCCATAAAAATCTAAGTACAAAAACCCGTGAAGGGAGCCCCTTCGGTTAGAGAAAAGGCTAATTCGGATGCATGGAGCCGGAGAACGGCTCTCTCTCTTCCCTGTTGTGTCACCCTAGCCCACAAGCACAACCTTAGAAGTAGGGCGAGAGAATGGTTCCCCCCCGCAGCAACAAGACCTCTGGGAGGGAGTTGTCTTCGAAGTGAACTTTTCCACTGAAGCCTTTCACGATATGAGAATCTGGAGGCTCTCCGCTTTGCTTTTTAGGATAGGGGTCAAGACAGAGTTGGGCGCCGGCGGTTCTATATACTTGTTGAGCTCCTTCGCCCGTGTTAAAAGCAAAAAATAAGGTATACTTATAAATAAAAAAAAAAGTCATTCAAGTTGGTGGGATTGGCTTCCTCCTTGTACAAGCACGGGGCTTAGTCAAGTAGAACCGGGGGTCGCGCAGCTTGCTCGACGCATCCTTTCTTTCAACTTTATTAGCGTTAGTAGGTAGGGGCAAGATCCCCTGCTATTTCACGTTGAAGGAAGAACGGATGTGATTGCTCGAGTTGAAGAAGTGGATGCTGGTATCGTATATAAGAGAACGACTGCTAAAATGACTGATCTCTCTCTATTGATTAAGTCATTTCCCGAGCCCGAGTCAGATGCTGAAAAGCGTTAGATTTTTTTTTTAATGTGCAGATTTCACCCTCTTTGCTTGGGGAAAGGAACGAAGTCACTCGACTGAGAAGGAGCGGAGCCACTCGAACGTATGTGAGAGGAGAGGAAGGAAGTTCTCCCAGCTAAGAGTAGACGACGAGAATGGCACTTGTGCCCAGAAGTCATTCAAAGACCGTTCGCCAACTACTCTACTATTGATTGATCACCCGTTAACCCCAAAATGGAAAGATTCAGGAAAAGCCGATTGGCGGCATCAGACTATTCAGTGACAGCTTCTGATGAAGCGAAACGAAAAAAGCCTATAAGTTGATAGGTCAGGCCTTCAGAAAGACTTGTGCCATCTTAATCCTCTAGTTTTCACTCTTCTAGTTTGCCGCGGACTCTGCTCTTAGAGTCGATTCCTACTCTCGAACAGAAAGCAGGTAAGCCCTTATTAATTAATTAAATAAATTAAAATTAAAAGAAAAGCTTTGAAGCTGAGATTGGCAGTGAGAGAAATGTCATCTAAAGAAAGGCAGGTGCCATCCCCGCTGATTAAAGGAAAAACTCTTCGCTGGGAAAACTCTGAAGGCCTTTCTTTCCTCTTGTACTATTTTTGGCTGACTTAGTCTAGAACAGGGAAAAAGCCTGACTTAATTCAAAGGAAGAAAAGACAAGCAAAGTAAAGACCAGCGACACTTCCTCTTCCGGTCCGGAGGCTTAATCTTATAGTTCTCCCTCTTCTCTTCTGCTTACTATTGAAGTGGTTTTTCAACCGTTGCCTCTCCTTTCAGTCGAGTGACTTCATACCTCTCCTTGGTTAAATGGAATTTGTATTCGCTCAAATTCCGGCTGAATCCTCTGCCGGTAAATCACCTTGCAGTTGGAGTGAAATCTGAACCCGAAGTGGGAGCCAATGTAACTGAATCCAAACGCCAATTATAGCAAACTCGGTCGAAAAAAGTCTGACTTAATGTAGCCCGTCAAACTCTGCATAATATTAATTATCTAGGCTTCTTACCTTTCTCCTTTTCTTATATAGAACTATATCTAGTAGGCAAGGCCTTTTTCTTCCACTCCCTGTCCACTCTTGCAGCAGGACAGGATTTTGAGTTTCCATAAAAAAAGGAATGAATTCAAGACCTGCGCCGCTGACTCTTATTAAAAAAGATAGAAGCGGGGGTGTCCCCTGTCTTTCTCCTAGAGTTATATTCAAACACTATTCTAAACTTTTTTACTAGGCTTTCCCTTGCTTTCTATAGAGCACGTAGAGGAAAGAGCCCTTTCTTTTTCAACTATTCTTGCGGCGGGTTCAGTCATTCTTAAAGCGGAGTCTTTGTCTACTATTCGCTCGCTGGTAAACCTCTGCAGAATCTTCTTTCTTGAGGCTTATGACTCTTTTTCCAGGATTCCTAGTAAAAAACTAGCCCGGAGTGGCACCTTTAGCTCTGCTCTCAGAATTGGAAGTTCATACTTCGCTTCGAGACACTCAGTCTTTCCCCGATTTAGGGAAGTTAGTCCTTGGGGGTGGGGGGGAATGCCACAGGTCTTGGCTCTCTTTCAAAAATAAGATAATATGCCATCGGCCTTAGATCTCTTTCTCGGTCGAGGTGGGAGTAGGCAGTTCTCTAGAACTGGATGTTGAATTTTCAAAAAGATGAGAGGAATAAAAACTTGCTATGACTTTTTTTTGGTACTTGGGAATGAAGAGGGGAAAGATAGCATGTCACAAGAGCGAGGCGAGGATGAAATGAATGCTTTTAGAATGGGTTGGTTTGGCCACCAAGTACATTTGCTTATGAAAGAAGAGCAGCTTATTCTGTAAGAGCTTCTTTGCCTACTTCTCTTCCTAAGATGCACACTAGATGGGGCATTAGCGCTCTTCTGTATTACTTTCTTTCCTGTGCTAAAATAAAATCATTCCCTCAAAACAGAAATAGGATCTCCGCCTTCAAGGAGGCTTGCTATGCGATATCCTTTAGGGCTTACTCGGCTGACGATAGCCTTTGGAACCAATTCCATTAAGCCTAGTGACATCAATCCCCTTAGTTCAAGCGCAAGGGAATGAATTAAAGAACTAAAAACCTTTCCAATACCGACAGCAGCTCCCGCTGTTAGTGCTCATTGACCTCCTTTTTCTTGTTCGCTCGTAAACTCGACCTTTCAGTCGAGCTCGATTACATCGACCCTCTGTCGAAGATGATATTCAATAGCTTTTTTTTTCACTCCTGTAATCTCTTCCTTAGCCAACAACCCTCTCTCGAAAAACGGCAACTAATAACAAACAATAGTTATTGGCTTCTGGTCCATCATTTCCACTGTCTGAGGATAAGAATTGCCATTTTATGAGCTTGTAAGGCCCGTTGAAGTCCCCGATAAAGGGGAAAGGGCTATAAGTAGGCCGTTTGCTATTGCTATAAGGGCTGCTCACCTTTATATATACGGCTTGGCTTCGCTATCGCTCCTTGGTCGGCCTAAAAAGGAGTCTTCCTACCATACCCATACAAGAATGCCTATTATCTAGTGCTAGAAGCTTCGCCAGAAGCGACTACTCGCTTCCCTTCCTCTCCCCTTCTTTCTTTACTATAGATTGCTTACTCTCTGTTCAAGGAGACAACACACCGGATTTGCCGAAAGAGGGTTGAAGTTGAAGACGCTCAACCGACAGGGTTAGAGTGTAGTTTACTTTACGAAAGGTATAGAGAAAGAAAGCCACTCGACTTAGAGGAGAAGGTGCCTTTGGTAGAGCAAAGCGGGAGGGTCTATGTTAATAGAACTCGACAAAGAAGTAAGAAGGGAAAGGCTTGAAGCCGGAAAAAAAGGGCTTTCTCGATTCTCGATTAAAGATAGAATGAGAAGTTGATCCCCGATTCCATTTCCTTAGGCAGGCTGAGGTCGATACTCTTTCGCGCTTGGTGGCATCTTTCTGTCATATCGTGAGGGCTTCGGGTTCATAATGTTCTCAATCAGAAATGAGACATGAGATGCAGTCACCCATGCCCATGAAGGTCAATAAGTAAAGTCGCTATCTCATATTCCCCCGAAAAAGCGGTCTCTCTTTTCTAGTCTTCCCTGTTTGCTTGCCAGTCATAGCAATAGTAGAAACTTCTTCCCCTCGTCCGTCCCCTCGGTCACTCCGTTCCTGTCCCGATGATAGATAGAATATCATAAGATAACTACTGGAATCTTCCAACTTCAAATAGCGTATGTATAGAGTGATTTTCCCAGGCTCGAAACTGATCGTAGTAGAAGTAGAGGTGGCAGGGCCAGACTTTGAGAATTCATAAATGCGGCTAATCAAAAGGCTCGGCACTCACCTGATAGGGATCTTTTTCACTTGAACTATGCTTCAAACATCAACCAATCCGGGAATGTAGTTCTGAGGGCTTAGCGATCAGAGAAGCGTAGCAGCATCGGCAGAGGAGAACTGAATGCCACTTCTGAGACTGAAACCTCTCTTTGCTTTTATGAATAAATCTATAAAGTCCGAAGGCGGAAATCAGTCATTAGATTTATAGGTTTTAGTTACCTGGTACTTAAGATTCCGAGTTCTATATACTTATAAGGATTAGCAATAAGACCTGAGAAGAGCTTACTCTAGTGCATTCCCCGACTTAATCACATATGGGAGGCAAGGAAGAGAAAAGACTTAGAGCTTTTTGAGTGAATTCTTTACGCACCTAGGAGATGGCCGCAACCTCTTTCGATCTATTAGCCCTTCAAGGGGCAAGTCAAGTCGGGAATTTCTTATTATTGTTGTTAGAAGTTAGAGGCTTTCTAGCTCTAAGATAACTTCTAAGGTAATTATATCCTTCGGAGGAAAGCCGCAAAGATGTCATTATATTGAGTTACACGATCGGATACAGATAAGGCTAGAAAGCAAACTCTAACTATTTACTTACCACTTCCTGAGATGGATTGAATTAGTCTTTAACCATCAGGACAGAATGCTTTGTTAGTGACAAAGAGCTTTAACTGCATGTGGAGAATATGCCATATGAAGAAAGAAAAGGCCTTAGAATGGCCTAAGACCGTAGATTCACCGCTCAGTGGGAACTCTTTCTTAGGAAGTTGCAGCCTTAGAAGAAGAAAGCAAGGAAGATTAGAGCCGTAAATCAGTCTTGAGATTTAGTTACAGGGCCCAAGTCCCTTATATTCTCTTCCTTAACACTAATCCGTGAACTTACTCTAGATTCAGATCCTTTAGCAGCTGCTAGAGTCAAAGCATCCGTTTGATCCCTAAGGCAAGTCAGTCAGCAATAAATTCCTTGCTAGCCTTTTCCCTGGCTTTCTGCCAATACCTCTTTAGTTGAGTTCAGTCTTGGAGTAAGTTAGGGAGGCAAAGCTATAGAGAATGGAATCTGATCCTGATGAGAAGATGAAGACTTCTATTGTTAGGTTTGAGTTAGCACTACGACCTGAGCTTGACTTCTTTCTAAATATACTTGCTGCTTACCCAAATAGAAAGATCTATTCCGGACGTAGAATGACTTCAATCTTTAGATCATCTTCTATAGTCACCCTGATCCGGGCTTAGTAATCAATTCAATGGGAGGGGGACTAGTAACTGCTTCTAACCCTACTTAGACGACTTTAGCAACTAGACCTGGAAGCTAAGCTTTCCTCACCTAGCAGATCTGTCTAAGGTCAGTAGTGCAATAGAAGTCCGATCTTTAGACTCAAGCCGTGTAACTTAAGAAGCCTATGACGACAAGACAAAGTCTTTCCAGGACTGAATTCTCAGACTTTTCCTCAGTCTGCAATGGAGCCGGACCTTCCCTGAGGTGAAGACAGGGTAAGAAAGTAGAAAACAAGAGCTTTTAATGCCTTATCCCCTCTCTGATCCGTGGTAAGATACTTCGGAAGTTGACCTCTTTGACTAAGTTGCAGCCTTTAGCAGCTAGAGTCAAAGGAGTAGCCGAAATATCATAAGATTAGATAGGTTTTTCTTCGACTAGAAATTACGTAGAAAAAGCAGCCTGAGCTTCCTTTAACTACTACCTAGCAGGTAAAGTCAGAAAGAAAGCCCTTAGGCCCAACACCAATTTCATCTCATCCAATGACCTTTTAATCAATTCTTTAGCCCATCTCCTCACCCGTGGGATGTTACTGAGGCTAAGTCATATAAGGTAATCCTCTTCTTTAGCCGCTAACTGCTCTGAGAGCCTCTTCCCCGTAAGCCTGAGAATGAGAAGGACCTTAGTCGGAAGCTGGAGGTAAGTTCACTCGTCCATCAGAAAGATAAGAAAAAGCAAGGGCAGTATGCAAATTTATGGGTGAAGTTCCCGGGGAAATCGTGTATTTTGAAGTTGGCATCCTGTCATTTTTCGTTCGGTGACCAATACACCAATACAGCTCAAATGTGCCCATCTTCTAATTTCTATTACTAGTCCCGTATCTGGCTCTGTAGATTCAGCCGGTATTCTCTTCAAAGCAAAGGTAGGCCCAGAAGTCAGACAGAGCAGCCCTTGAAGCTAAAGATGGGAAAGTCGTCTACGAAGTCACAAGGGATCTCCTAATGAATTGATATTCCGGAAAGAAGTTGTTATAATGTTCGGTTTTAGTTAGAAGCCCGACCAGAGCAGATCTTGTAGGCAAGGAAGAAGAAAACCTATTTCAGGCAATTTCCCTGCTCTGCCATATCCCGTAACTAGCTCCTGGGGAAGTTAGTGAGGAAGGAAAAGCTGCTATTGAAGAGAATGAGCTACTTTATCCGGTAAGATCCTATTGAGATGTTAGCTATAGTAAATGCCTTATAATAGAATCTCTTTACCAGGGCTTAGTCTCTTTCCCCGTAAGCCTTATATTCAGTCAAGTCTTCAATGCCTTCAGCCTAAGATGAAGTTGAAAGCAAGGGAAGAAAGGCTAGGAAGTCTGACAGGCTTAGAGCCCGAGATCAGTCTTTCTCTTTTCTTGTTACAGGCCCTTCTGAATGAGAAGCCGGAGATTCATCTTGATATTTAGTTAGAGGGGAAATAGTTAGGAAAGACACTTCTCATTTTGCCTTCCTCTCTTACCCCGTAAGTCACTTCACTAGACTTGAGGAAAGAAGGCTAGAGCACTACGAAGTCAGCAGCAGGAAACCAGCAAGCTTCCTAGTTAGAGTTACTTACGAAGGCAGAGCAAAACAAGTCATTCTATCTTAGCGCAAGAGCCCTAACGTGGAATCTATTCCTATTTCCGGTGATTCACTTCCTAAACCCTCTGATTCACCCGGAAGAAGCCTCAGCGTCAATCTCAAATGAAAGGTTTCGACTCCTTCACAGGACGGGCTAAGAGTTCGATCTAGGATGCTCCTCCTGATCTTTCATAGGGGCTTGCACACAAATCAGACTTTCTTTCTACTGCTGCTTTGACTAACGGTGAAGACCCCGGAGGGAATAATAAGAGATTAAGAAAGACTCGGAAGTCGGGCCCAGGCTTCTTCTTCTTTGCTTTGCCTTGCCTCAGTTGGTAGCTTCTTCTTTTTAGGACGGGTAACACTGACATCAATCAGACTTGGGTTCAGCCCAGCCTACTTGCTTTACCAATATGAATACTTAAATAAAGCTCTTTCCCGACTTTCACTTCAAGGTTCTTTTCCAACATTGACATTAGTACTTGTTTTTTGGCCAATTACATAAATTACAAGAGTAAGAAGAATCTAGGATTGGATCTTTCAATGCCAACCTTATGGCTAAGGGAAGTGAAGACAACTCAAGTGGTACCCTACGCCCTTTCCCCCTTTACCCTCTCACTCCCTAAGGAATGAAAGGCCACAGCTAACTTGGTCCAAACCACTTGAATAGGAATGAGATCTTTAATTACACCATATAATAGAATAGTACATTGCTTCTCTTCCTCGAACTAATGCGGACACAAGGCAGAACCCATATAAATGGACCAAAAAAGAACCCCGAAACAGATGCACGCGAATCTCCATATGATATCTTGAAAACGAATTTGAACGCTATCTAGAGCTCTTATAAAGAGAGTATGCTTACGGACCCTGAACATCGAGGCAAAGTCAGCTGAGCCGATATGAGAGATGATATGAAAGATAGGGCGTGGAGTCTCGTAGAAAGACAAGAGCCTGGAAAGCTCGATAAAGGCTGTCAGCCGGTAGCGAATAGTAGAAAAGCCTGCCTGATTTGATTAATAAAGCTATCCCGACTAGAAAAAACAAATAACATAAAAAACCAAAAGGCTATAACTAATATAGACTAGCATCAAGAGTCCAAACTTCTTGAGCTCAGGTAGCTTGATTTACTTCTTAACTTCCAAGAGGTAAGGACCACTTGGCCGGATAACCAAGATTGTATGGAGGGAACCTGTTCGGTAGATTGCCTCTTCGAGTGACTACACGTACCACTGATAAGCAAGAACTCTTAACCGTTTGTATCCCCTACCTATGGGCTACTCACTTATACTATTGCTGCTTAAGATAAATAGCTGTTAGTGCTAACATAATTAAAATATTATATGGTGGAGAGAGGTAGCTGAATGCTTACTTAGTACTTGTGCTAAGGTACGAAGTAAGTCGAGTGAAAGGAACGAAGTGAGTCGAGTGAAGCGAGAGGAGTGAAAGGAGAGGGATAAAGCGTAGATCAAGTTCTTCTTGCTTCAAAAATCACGTTTCACGATTCATTAGGAGGATTCCCGAGGTCCATAAAAGAAACGCATTCTAATATAAGCCCAATTATCAGCCTTAGAAAAGAATTATGACCTAAACGCGTGTATAGTGCTGCACGACTGGTAAGATAAAGGAGAGCCTTCCAAGTGTGCATCAGACTAGTAAATAGATTAACAACTAGCTAATAGCTAAGCTAACTAAGCTAATAGGATGGTGGCATAGCAAGGAAGTCCCCCTTAGAGAGGTGGGACGGGTATGAGCGAGTCGAGACCATGGATACGACCTTCTCAGTAGATCGCCAAGGTGAGACTATTGAATCAAAGGTAGACAGCCTAAGAGGCTTAATTCCAAGGGGCAAACAGTAGTTTATTCAAGAAGATCTGGGCCAGGCAGAAGACTTTCCCGAAAGAAAGATTGTTTTCTATTAGTAAGAGAATCTCAGAAGCTAAGCTTTGAAAAGGCACTGCTCTAACCGGCGTATGTGCCTAGATTAGGACTAGCTGCTTAACCGGCCACTTTACTCTTTCCTATCCCTATGGGAAGCATGAAGGAATTATTCTATGACTCATGGCTCAAGGCCATGGATAACTCTTACTATAGATAAATCCTTTAATTGAACTCCTCGGACTAAAACCTGTCCTACACCATGGACTCTACACTACATACTTGATTGACTGGCTTAGTAGACCGACACCAATGTGCTAATTATTTTCTTGGTAATGGTATGTTTTGTACGTGGATACCACGAGGTTTAGTAATAGATATGGAACAACAGACTTAAAGTCTTGAACGTTCTACGAGGACCGATCTATTTTCTGCTCCGTAGGTACATGTTAGGGCGCTTAAAAGTTGTTTCATTTCAAAAGGGTGTTTATTTTCGGCATTGGCTTGCGCCAAATTTTCTCATTATAAAATCTTCTTCAATGTCTGAAGTTGCAATTGTACTTTTTTTCTCTGGCTACTGATTGATACATAAATACCTTTTCCAAAGCCACCCGCACCGCACGTCGCGAGCAGTGGGTTGCCCTGTTTTGGCTTACTAAGTCACGTGTAAGGCTTGCATATTGGAGACCCTTATCAGTCAGTACAAAGCCAGCCAGGCAGAATAAGAAGGATTCTCTTCGAGGTGTCCATCCGTGCCAATAAAAACGGTTGTGGACAAGGAGAAAGGCCAGCTTACTTTTTACATCAATAATCTTTCACCCCCTTTCCACCGAACCGAGGGCTTAGGTCCGCTCAAGATAAGAAGAAGGCTTAGGAGGAACTTCTGGCACCAGAAACAAGGGGAAAGTAAAAAATCACACCTACATTTGCCGTACTCTTTAGAGATAAGAGAGCCGTTCTACTGGCTGTATGTTCTTGTTGATAAAAGTCCAAGAATCAATCATAGCTGTAGAAATAAAGGTAGTGGCTGCTCAATTTCAAAAAAAATTGAGATAAAATCCTGACTTATACTCAATGACAAAAAACAAACACAAAAAAAATGATGAGAAATCAGAGGACTGCGAGGAGACAGAAAAGAATGCAAAAGCCCTGCCCTGTTCTTCGCCGGTGCGTATCAATGGGGTTTCCAATCCAGCCACTCCGTCGTACATGAGAGGGTCTGCCTCGGCTTCTGGTTTGCCTCCTCGGCCGGAGAGCCTCAAACTGTGTGCGTCTGATCCCACACCTTCACCTGCCAAGACCTTTTCTCGCTCCCCGAGTTCGGGAGATATGGAAATTGATGAAGAAACTCCGTATGAAACACCTTCTTGAATTTGTTTTGATTTATCATGGCTTAGGAATATGAGTTTTCTTTATATTGTTTTGGTACTTGCAGAGGCTGAGAAGGATGAAAGATCGTCTGATAGAGATGAAGCAATGATGTGACGAAGTCATGCGGGAGGAGGACGAAAAAGATGACTGCTCAGGCGCTGAAGATGACAAAGTCCTGTCTAAGGTTGCTTGGGTTTAATGCAAATGTTAATGCAGAATGACGATAGAGGATATGTAGAAGAAGCTGTGAACGCAGAGTGGGCTGAGAAGTCCCTAAGCATTCATTTCAAGTGTCCCTGTGGCAAAGGCAGTTAAGACGGGGTGGTTCTAGTAGTTCTTATTGCTATTGTCGGAACACATTGACTAGGAACGGGGAGCGGAGACGGCTTATACGCCTTTACTCGTATCGGGACCCTTCTATTGAGCTAGCCCAGCTTCCAATTAGTAGTAGGCCGTCCAATAGGATCAATTGTTGGTCGAGCCAGACTACGATTCTCTGGTAGAGGGTAGTCGAGGATTCTGAGTGGGCATTTCAATAATTCATATTTCCTGCTCGCCGTTATGCTATGTTATGTTTCAGTGCCATGATGGTCTGCCAGTGGCATGGTCCTCCATGTACATCTTTTTCTTGAATATTCATATGCCTAAAAGTGAAAGCACCCTTCCCGCTTTTCTTTCTTCTTTCAATCGTTCCGGTCCCTTTACTAGTAAGTCTCTATAGGCCTCTATCTCGAATCTCTCGCGCAACTCTTGCATCTTGAAGTGAAGCAAGAGGTTCTTTCGAGTTAACTGCATGTATGGGATCTTCTCTGTTTACTGCTAGCAATCATAAAGAATATCTAGTAAGGACAAGGAGACTATTAGCTCAGGATAAGGAAGCTAAAGACTTAAGAGATAATCTGAAACAAATGCTAAGAAAGCCTAAGAAAAGCCTGGAAAGATGAGTGACTCAGTAAATACAAGAACAGGAAAGGATAAGGTAAGTTATAACGTCGGTCGAAAGACCGGGTGTGTGTCACAGTTGTCCTTCCCAAAAAAGCTGGCACCGAAATCTCGCTAAAATGGTTTTTTATTACAGGTTAGGTTTTTATGAATTCGATTTGACGGTTCTCAAAAGCTTAAAGTGGGAATATGAGCTCTCTTATCGTAAGTGATGTTCAAAATAACTGATGCTATGCGAACCTAATTATTAAAAGTATGCATCGTCTGCACTACCCGAAAAATATGGATTCCCGGAACCAAGCTTCCCAGTTCTACACCTTATTTATACCAAAGCGCGGGACTGCACTTTATTGTATGCTAATCGAAAATATATAAAGTCTTCGGTACAACTCTGATTTACTCCGTTCACCCCTCTCCTAACGTGCCACTCCTAGCGCTAAGCATAGAAAGCTCTCACGCGCGCAATAGGCTTTATCAGACTAGGAATCTTTTACCGTTCCCTAACCCATTGAGGTTAATCAATGCAACTGCACTTTGTCTTTTTTTTTCCTTGAAAGACTAGCTCTTTCTTACTGACCTTTCCTGATAGAAAAAGACCCTTACTGTAGGGATTCTGAAGGTACTAACTAAAATAGAAAGTATAGATGAGATAGACCTAATTCTAAGATAAGAGAAAATATCTTCCCTGAAGATAGGAACGAGGCTATTCGACTACCAAGATTTTGGGTTGAACCAATAGCAGGAGTTGACCCCTAAGCTATGGGAGTTTCAAGAGCCTTTGGTTAACGTAGTTACAAATAGCGAATATCCGCCTCTTCCCTGCTCCCGCATATGTGTAAGATGCCAGTCGACCAGGAGAACCATACCGGAAGGTGTCTTCGGTAGGCTGAGAAAACGCTTGGAACGAACAAACTTCATAGACTCCTCACAAGAAGTCTGTGAAAGTAAGTCGTTATTTGGATCGTAAGCATAACGAACGAACCAAATGAGACCACAATGGATACCCTTCGACGTCCATTTCAGTGACAGACAGATTCAATGAAACCGTTGCACTTGAATGTGCGTAAAGAAGAAACCCATGTATCTTCGTAAAAGAGACCTTGACGCCTCCGATCCGGCGACCTGGATGGAATGGCTTTCCAAGTTGGGTTCCAGATAATGCCTTGACACAAAGAAAGGAAAATCTAGAACCAAGGTATGTATCGTACGATTAGCCTTGCAGATGGAGCAAGAATCCCCCTAAGGAAAGGAGATTAAGCTGAATCGGAGGCACATCAGAGATGGTTGTGATAGACTTAAGAATACTTCTATCAACTCGCTTAGCGAGCTCTACATACTTAAAATACAGTATTAAGAATATATATTCTAACTAAGGTATCTGCTCTCTTTCACTCTCATCAACTTTCATAAGAGGGAATAATCTTACTATATCCTGTTCTCGTAAGATAAACAGGAACGGATTCATAAACCAGATTTTTGAGGAACCCCAGAAGCTTGCTGGAGTGACACTGCACACTGCTTTAAATAAAGCGCAGTGAACAATGGCCCGGATTTCCGGTTTAGGTGCATTACCCGCTTAGCCACAGGAGACGCTCCAACACAGTATTCTTTGGTTAGTCCGTCGGCGATTACTGGTAGGTCTCTTTATTTAAAAGAATCCTACTAGTAGTCTCGGCTTGCTCTTTTGACCTACCTTGAGAAGGCAAATTCCTACGAGATGATTAATGAATGTAGGTCAGGTCTCTCTAATTCGCAGTAGGTTTGTATGCTTCCCTAAGGCGAGAGCATTTGCTTCTTCGACTGACTCAAATGTCTTTCTTCATTGACTGCTTCATCAACAGAATCGCCGGAATCAACCGGCTCTACTGAAGCAACTACTCGCTCTGGATCTGCAACTTGAAGATATGAATATAGGCATAGGTAAAGGTATGGTCAAAGGCAATCGCAGTGGTTGTTTCACCCCAGAGTAGATTCACTCATAGCAGATACAAAGGCAGGAGCAAACAGCTAAGTAAAAGCAGCAGAGAGTCGCTATACGGGGGCAGCAGAGCCCGTTGATTCAGAACCACCTATTTATTTAAAGGGCATCGAGCCCCAGGCATAAATAAGTAGGTGAATCCACAAAACTACTAGCAGAGGTGGAGGCACCCGCGATGAAAGCAGTGGGAGAGGCATTGAAAAAGGCAGCAGGAAAGCCTGGGAGCCAGCCCACAGTAGAAAAGCAAATCGAGTTGCAGAAAGAAGAATTGGGGAGGGTTTTTTGGGCGAGAAGCTTCCAAATAGCGGAGAGCTAGCCCTGTTTGCTTGACAAGTTCAAGCCGTATAAAGGCAAACAGCTCGTATAGCTCGCAATAGCGAGCCTACTTATAGCTTTTTTTACTTTACCGCGGGACCTTAACAAGGAAAGTCAAGAATATCATCAGTAAGAGTGGTTGCTATTGACTTCTCGAGTATGCAAGGCCTTTTTATCGTCTTTTTCGGCCTGTTGGTACTTGTCGAATTGAAACTCGATAATCAGAAGATTCGCCAACATTACCTATTTGATTAGTGGATTCGGGGGGGTAAGTACGTGATTTCAAATTGCATGTTAAAAGCATATGATCCTCCTTTTACTGTTAAAGTACCATCTCCGCCTTTGCTATCTATGCTTCCTGGTCGCTAGACTCATTCTTCTACTTTACTTCCAGCTACTCTGCTCTGAGCTTAAGAAAGGTTCAAAAGTCGCTTTGGTTGCCGCTAAAATAGGATGTGATTTTTGTAGTTGTGAATTCCAGAACTGGTCAATTCCCCTTCTCCTTTCGGGAACTCTCTTCTCTAGGGATTCCTATTCTATTTCTATTGACTCTTCGCCGTCTACAACACAAAAAGTTTTGGTAACTTACTTACAGATTGTATCTTAAATAAAAGAAAGATCAACATCCTTTAAGCTAAGACTAAGGAATGGGGGGAACACTACCGATCCCGAGACAGACGACGAAGCTACATCGATTACAAAAAAATCTGAGTCAGTGGTGGCAGACCCTTTCCCGGCCCCTACAATCAAGCAACCTCACCAATGTGAATGAAAGAAAGGGCACCACATACATCTCGACTAGTTCGTGCCTGCGGAGCGAACAAAAACCTATTCTTAATTCAGATTCCGACTCCGAAGTCCGGATATTTGGTTGCTTTGTACTCGACCCATGTGGTTCGGCTTGTTGCGCCACCTCACTTAACCAAACATATCCGAGAAGAAGTTCTACCAGATCTACAGCACTTGCTGCTTCATGCCCGGTTGCATCTTACTCTGCTGGTTCACCTTCTAAACAGGTCTCCGCACCTGAGACACATCCTTCTCCTGTTGCTTATTCTTTTTCCTATATTGTGGTGGCTTATTCAGCGAGCTGGAGCTCCTACTGTTCCCGCGCCAGCTTCCACTCTAGCTCCCTTCGGCCTCGAAGATCATCAGGTTCCATCCAACTCACTCTAGTTTCTATGTTAATTGGTTTTGTACTTCTGCATGTTGGGAATAAAAATATAATAAGATTTTCTACTTGACTTTATAAGTGATCAACTAGGTTTTTAATCCCTCGCTTACACTCTTTTGGGCTAGGTTCAGTTGGAGGTCGTACATTTCACCAGACTGTGGGACAGACACGTCCCCAAATCCGTTCTCCCCCCTTCTGGTTATAATAGACCCAGAACCCCTGCATACCTATTTTCTACCATAAGGCCTCCCTGGCTTCTTATTTAGGTTCTATCTTTTGTAGATTCAGGTCTGGAAAGTACCTTTGCCCTGCCTGATGCTGTAGCAGCTTATACTGATGCGTTGTATCCTTACTCGGCTCGGGCTCTTTTGATTGATTCCAAAGCCTAGGATCAAGACTTTCGTTCCTGGTTTTGGTCAGAGAGGGCTTTCAACCTAGAATTCCTGGGCAAAGCATTTTATTTTCCAAAGAGTTTCAAACCGCGCAGATAAAGCATCCGATTCAGCACCCGACGAAGCAGACGCTAGAGCAGCTACTAGAGAATCCGCAGACGCGGAAGTCTCAGCCGAACAAAGGCAGTCGATACCACAGGAGAATCAACCAAATCCATATCATAGGAAAGCAGAAAAAGAAAAGCTCTATCCTCCGCCGATGAATAAGTAACAACAAGGGTTGGCGGTTTTAGAACATATTAAAGAGCAGCCATAGGATGAAGCAGAGTAAGAATAAGAAAAGGAATGTTTAGGCTTTTTTGAACCAATAACAAAGAAAGTGGGTAGCAGGTGTGGTGTAGTAAAAGGGGTTTCGAAGCTTGTGAGGATTCAGCTTCCAATTGAGTCGGTGTGTTAAGTATAGACTTTCCACATACATAAATAGGGCTTTTTAGCCATTCGACGTTTTGTCTCTTTTTTTCCCAATGCTGCCAGAAATATAATAAATATAAACAAGCGGCTAAGCCCCTGCTTGATAAAGCAAAACTAAAATGCGGGTAGCTCGATCGATCACATGGCTTCGATTGGTTTCGGTCTAATCAATGAATGTATAGGGGTCCACCTAATCTTTCCGCAGGTACGATCTAGACGACCACATTCCTGTTGGGCTAACTCGCCCAATCAATCCAATGGCTTCGCCCG